TAGGATACCTATTCAAAAGTTTTCGCAACTCAATCATGTATGATGGAATCATCAAAGATTTGATCTTTTCTAACTCTGTCTGTAACTCACTAGAGGCTCGGGAAACAAAGAGAAGATGTATGCGAACGAGATATCCAGCAACAAGAAGAAGGAAAAGGATTGAATAGAGGAACTCCCGAGCATTTGTTAATCTCAGATGTGTCCATATCAATGGAACGGGTGACTCATTATTTCGATGAATCGTTTCTTCGGACAGAAGGAGATTCTGTAAACACTTACTCGAAATCTCACTTATCAGACTCGAAATCTTACTTTTCAGAGTCAGAGTCCATTGTGGAAGAATCTTCTGAGGAATTGGCCATGATATATCTGATACATGCATAATATCTCTCAAAACGGATACAAATTTGTGCCTGCTACTTAGTATCCTTAGTATCGGCAATGGTTCTGAAAAAATCTCTAAAAGGGTGGTGAAATTTAGATATTTCCACCCTGTCGAAGTAAGGAACCATGGCATATATGTTTGGAAGAGATTCCATTTTGAGAGATTGAAAAGAGCACTATCTCGTCGAAAGGTTCTATACATCTGCCCTTTCTCAACGCATTTCTTTAGAGAAAGACTCCGTTTTTTTTTCCTCTTTCCAGATGGGAAATCCTTCTCAGAACATGGAGTGTGAATCAAATCCATGTTTGAATTGAAACTGAGATACTCATGCAAGTTCTTCCCTTCTGAATCAGATAGATTCATATCTGAAAGAGGCTGACAATAAGTTCTTTCAAAATGAACTATTTGTTCCTCTGTTAGAGGTGTTGTAGAAATGTCTGCGATCGAGTAAATAGCTCTACGAACGAATGGCTCGGATCGAATTGGAAAATGGAAAAATTTGTACAAGTTATACCTTTCGTCACCACTTTGTGTAAAATCGTTAGGTATAAATATGTCAGATACCTGTGACTCGATTGGCAAAATAGTCTCTCTCTCCCCAAAAATATGTTTTTTTTTACCGACGCACGAAGAAAATATTTTGTTGCGAATGAACAAGATAGTGAGGAATTGTTCATATGTAGGATCATAATTATTGATACGGGTCTTTTCCACATAAAAAGGGAATCTTTTGTTACAATAGAACCAGAAGCGATTTGGATCATTCAAGAATCGAAGTGGATTTGCTTTATAAAAAGAAGATATCAATGAACTTCTATGAAATGGTTTCACGGGATTCAGCCAATTGTCTCGATCATGGAATATCATTGATAAATAGGAATCCGTGTTATCAAAGGATTTCCTGCGATTATTTCTAGTATGGAATGAGTCAATCACCCACTTTGGTATCTTTTTGAAGCAAAATGGTAATCTTGTTCCTCCATTGATCAAGGATTTCGGTCTTTTGGAAGTATCATGATCATCCAATAAGAAGGGTTTCAATTTATTCAAATGAACGATTTGAACACCTATTGATTCTAACAACTGATTGCGGAGTTGATCATTCGGACCTTTCAATTCATAGATGTGGATCTCGGACCTATGAATGGGGGTATTCCCGATACTCACAAAGAAAAGGGGAAGTGACTTGGACAAAAAGAGAAGTGACTTGGACAAAAAGAAACGAAGTGACTTGGACAAAAAGAAACGAAGTGACTTAGACAAATCTTGTTTGTCTATAACCTCGGACCAATCAATCGAATATTGATTAATACGTAACCGATCGAACACTACTTGAAAATGGTTCTTCTGTTCAGAAAGGAAATGTTCCAAATGTTCCTGGAAATTCTTGCTCCCATTGGACCATTTGTATCTATATACATCAGGATCCCGATTCATGGATCTCCCGGTTCGAGAAATAAGAGGATCAAACCATTTCTTCTGACTCTTTTTCAAATTCGATAAATGTTGGTTGATCGTATATTTCATTATAGTTATATGATTCAGAGTATCATTTCCTATTTGATCCCTTTGAATTCCATATTCGAAGTTGTGATCGGATCTATTCATTAAAAAGAATCGATTAGATACATTTCTTATGTACCCATAGATTTGAATCAGATTTCGGATCAATCTATATTGATTGACTGCCTCCATTATGTTGTTGCTAGCAAATACCGCTGTTTTTCGTTTTGGATCTTCCAAATCATTCCCGCAGTAGATCCGGGCCGATTTTTTTCTGATCCTTCGATAAAAAGATTCATTCTCTTCATAAAAAAGAGGAGGTAGAACCAATAAAGATTTCTTTTTCGATTCATCTCTGGAGTTGAATACCTGATTCAAGAATTTTTTTTGATCCAACCCGTAGGAATCAATAGAAAAGGCAAATCTCCTATGATACACCAGATCCGGCTCGGTTATTGATAGAGTGAATAGATCTGCCATTTCTTGAAATCTCTCTTCTGATTCAAAATCGTGGTGTAACGTGTATCCCCTTTTGTTCCGGTCATGGAATAGATGAAATAAATCAAAAAATGGATTTTTGTTCAAGAATGAAATAGGATGAATTGAGACGGT